GCGTCACGAGTTCCATACAGATGACTTCTCAATACAATTTCTTTCAAATTCATTAAAATTGCATGTACTGATTCTTCAATACCGACTATCGTAGAATATTCATGTGGTACCTTTTCAGATTTTGCACGTGTGATACATGTTCCTTCTATTTCTCCAAGTAAAGCCCTTCGCATCGCGATACCTATCGTATCTGCTTGGCCTTTCATAAGCGGGGCCAAAATGAAACGGCCATAATAAAGACGCTTACTGTCTGTTCTTGATTCAACACACTTCCACTGTAGTGTCCGAGTGGATACTGCTACTTCCTCTCGAACCATAATAATATTATTCTTTTTTCAGATCATTGAATCATTTATTTCTCTTGAAATCCGTTCAATTCTTATTTCTACACACGTCTTTTTTTAGGAGGTCTACATCCATTATGTGGCATAGGGGTTACGTCACGTACGAAACTTAATAGTATACCACTTCTACGAATAGCTCGTAATGCTGCATCTCTTCCGAGACCAGGACCCTTTATCATGACTTCTGCTCGTTGCATACCCTGATCCACTACTGTACGAATAGCATTTCCTGCTGCGGTTTGAGCAGCAAATGGTGTCCCTCTTCTTGTGCCTCTGAATCCACAAGTACCAGCGGAGGACCAAGAAACCACCTGACCTAGTACATCTGTAACAGTCACAATGGTATTGTTGAAACTCGCTTGAACATGAATAACTCCTTTTGGTATTCTACGCCCACTCTTACGTGAACCAATACGCCCATTCCTACGTGAACCAACTCTTGGTATAGGTTTTGTCATATTTTATCATCTCATAAATATGAGTCAGAGATATACGGATATATCCATTTCATATCAAAACAGATCCTTTATTTGTCCATCGGGTCCTTTAGAAAATCCCTTTTTCTTTTTAGAAAGATTACCCTTGTCTCTGTTTATGTCTCGGATTGAAACAAATTACTATAATTCGTCCCCGCCTACGGATCAGTCGACATTTTTCACAAATTTTACGAACAGAGGCCCTTATTTTCATATTTGTTATTCCTTACCTTAATTCCGAATCTACTCCTTGGAAGAAAATAAGTCTCTTGAAATTTTGAACCTCGAATTGTATTCCCACGAAAGGAATGTTTAAAAAGCCACCTACACCTAATCGTTTGAATCTTTGTTGCGAAGTCTATAAATTATACGTCCCCTGGTTGAATCATAACGACTTACTTCGATTTTTACTCTATCTCCTGGTAGTATCCGTATAAAACTTCGTCGGATCCTCCCCGAAACATAACCTAGAATCAGATCTTCATTATCTAAACGAACCCGGAACATACCATTGGGAAGTGATTCAGTAATTAAACCTTCATGAATCAATTTTTGTTCTTTCATTCCAGGTAACCCCCTTGAAGTATCAACTAATGGAGGAGGAGTGATATTAAACAACCCGTCTTTCCTCTCCTTTTTCACAAATAGGAAGTTACGGATCAACTTCGGATACCAGAAGGATCACCATATATAACACAAAACTTCTCCTCCAATTCCTTCTAGTCGAGCTTCTCGATCTGTCATTATACCTCTAGAAGTAGAAAGAATTACAATCCCCATTCCACCTAAAATCCTAGGAATTCGTTGATAGTTGGAATAGATTCGTAGACCGGGTCGGCTGATACGCTTTAAAATATTTCTATATGTTCCTTTCCTATTTCTTCTATGTCGCAGGGTTGAAACCAAGAAATATTTGTTGTTTTCCCGATGTTTCCTAACGTTTTCAATAAAACCTTCTCGTAGAAGTATTTTAACAACGCTTTCGGTCATATTAGTAGATGCTATTCGAACCGTTCCTTTTTTATCCATGTCGGCATTTCTTATAGAAGTTAATATATCGGCAATAGTGTCCCTACCCATGACGAACTATAATTATTGGTGCCTCCTAATTTTGATATAATCAACATGTTCCGTTTTTTTTTTTTATGTGAATTTTTGATTCTTTATTTATGAATTATTAAAAGTATATGCGTGAAACACAATCTACTAATTGATCCATTTCAGATACCCTACTATATCATGGTCTCATCTACTAGTATTTATAATACCTCAGGAGCTAATGAGACTATTTTAGTGAAATTCAACTGTCTCAATTCTCGAGCGATCGCTCCAAAAACCCGAGTTCCTTTTGGATTTCCTTCTTGATCAATGACAACTGCTGCATTGTCATCATATCGTATTATCATACCGTTGTCACGTCTGAGTTCTTTACATGTACGTACAATTACAGCTCTGATCACTTCTGATCTTTCGAGAGGCATATTGGGCACTGCTTCTTTTATTACAGCAACAATAACGTCACCAATATGAGCATACCGGCGATTACTAGCTCCTATGATTCGAATACACATCAATTCTCGAGCCCCGCTGTTGTCCGCTACATTCAAATGGGTCTGAGGTTGAATCATATCATTTTTTTTTTTAATCTGTTCTTTCAATGCAAAGGTCGAAGGAAAAAAGAAAGAAATATTGTCTGTCCAGAAATAAAGAAATCCGCGATTGTTTTTTTCATCATAAATACCCCTTTGGTTCCACATCCCTATCCTGAAATAATGAATTGCGTTCGTATAGGCATTTTGCACGCAGCTATTTTAATAGCTGCTCTGGCTACAGTTTCCGATACTCCGCCCATTTCATAAAGTATTCGACCCGGCTTAACAACAGATACCCAATATTCGGGAGATCCCTTCCCCGAACCCATACGGGTTTCCGTAGGTCTTACTGTAACGGGTTTGTCGGGAAATATACGGACCCATATTTTTCCACCACGGCGCGCATATCGTGTCATTGCCCGTCGCCCCGCTTCTATTTGTCTAGATGTGATCCAAGCGGGTTCAAGTGCCTGAAGAGCATATCTACCGAAACAAATATGATTGCCTCGATAAGATATTCCCTTCATTCTTCCTCTATGTTGTTTACGGAATCTGGTTCTTTTGGGGTTATAGTTGATGGTTGTTTCTCAACCTCATCTCTACTACAGAACCGGACATGAGAGTTTCTTCTCATCCAGCTCCTCGCGAATGAAACGATTCAATAATATTACAGATACACATGTATTTATTGAATAATACACTAAATCATGGGATTTATTGATATTGAATCTGTCACGTAGGAATCTGTATATCTTGTATATATAGCTAGACGTATATTTCTATATATAGAAGATAATGCCTTTGCTTTCTTTTTATAACGAATCCTTGACCTTTACCGAATCGGCCAAAATTTTGCAATTCAATAAGGGTTTCGCGGGCGAATATTTACTCTTTCAATATTTGTTTCATTCGTAGGGTCAACCCATGGCCTCTCAGAATAAATCAATTGGTTCCTGGTTGGTTCCGCCATCCCACCCAATGAATCATTAGGATTCGTTTTCAATAGAATCTTCTGCAGTCACAGGTTCCGTCGTTCCCATAGCTTCTCCATTAATGGCTAGGCCTGAACTCTGCAATGGAGCTCCTCAATTCAAGTTCGTTCCCAAGTCAATCTCCTCAGTCTCTATTGACTCGAGGCTCTTTATTATTGGTATTTTTCCTATGAACCGTATTCATCTAATTATGGACGAATCAGTATTGATGCTTTATCACACTGCCTTTTATGAGATGATTCATAATAGACCATACATATTGGAATCATATACCATTGATATTCTCCTTCTCTCTTTCTCTCGCCCTTCCATTTACCCACATCCCTCTATTTTCGCTTCACAATCCATAATCAGATTGATTTTTCCTTTATGGAAAAAAGATTTCAGTTGCTACAACTATATGATTGACACATCATATAGTGACTGGTTCCTTGGATCTCGATAATACGAAGCAATGAGCTGGTTCTAAGTTCTATAGTTATTAGTTAGGGGCCAGTCCTTTTTTTTTGAATCCCAACTCTAAAGAAAAACCAACGAGTCACACACTAAGCATAGCAATTCTACCAAATGATCAATCCAATTTTTATTCAACCCTATAGAATTAGAATTGCTCATTTTTCATTGAAGGGAAAAAGAATAGTTTGTCGTTTTTTGTTCTATCACTGGATAGAATGGCAAGGAAAGGCCCATTATTGCTCGTCTACAAATATCCAAATTTTGATGCCTAATACCCCATAGATAGTTCGAACTGTATAGGAACAATGATCAATTTTAGCTCGAATGGTTTGTAGGGGAACCCTACCTTCTCTGATCCATTCGACACGTGCAATTTCTTTTCCGTCGATACGTCCTGCAATTTGCACTTGAATTCCTTTTGTATCCGCTTGTTCAGTTAATTCAATAGCTTTTTTCATTGCCTTTCGAAAGGAAACTCTATTCTTTAATTGTAGAGCTATATATTCTGCAAGAATATTAGGTTGTCCATAAGGTTTTGCAACTCTTGTGATAGCAATGTTAAGTCTCCGGTTCACAGAATTAAATCCTTTTTGTACATTGATCTGTAATTCTTCGATTCCTCGTGTTCGACCCTCTATTAACAAATTTGGAAATCCAATATAGATTATGACCTGGATCAGATCGATTTTTTTTTGAATCTCTATATGTGCAATTCCTTCGAAACCCGAGGATATTCTCCTATTTTTTTGTACATAATTCTTGATACAATCTCGTATTTTTTCATCTTCCTGGAGACCTATGGAATAATTTTTTGGTTGCGCGAACCAAAGGGATCTATGCTTTTGGTTTTCCCCACCAAGTCGGAAACCAAGGGGATTTATTTTTTTGCCCATATTTTTCTTCTCCCTCTTTCTCTTTTTTTTCTCTGTCTCTCTCTTTCTCCCAATATCTCTCTATTATAGGATCTTTCCATTGATCCTTTGTTTCTAAATATATATCCTGGTCCGTTTTCGTTTTAGAGGTATCCCTCACTACAATAATTATATGACAGGTGGGTCTTTTTATCGGATAACTACGTCCTCGAGCCCGAGGTTTTAACCTTTTCACGATAGTACCCCCATTGACTTCGGCTTTACTAAT